CTATTGATTGTAAATTCATAATGTTTATCCCCACCCTTTTTGATCTTCGGGTGGGGATATGCTATACAATTATAGTTAATGTATAATTTAATAAATCCAAGATCTCATAAATTATTAYTCTTCATAATATGGTAATTATAGTTAATGTATAATTTAATAAATCCAAGATCTCATAAATTATTAYTCTTCATAATATGGTAATTATAGTTAATGTATAATTTAATAAATCCAAGATCTCATAAATTATTACTCTTCATAATATGGTAATTATRRTTAATGTATARWTRTTRAGGTTATATTTATTATTGTGCCTATGTATTTATTTTGTAAAATAATTTAGAATTTTATCTAATGAAAGAGATTTTATTTTATACATTTTAGGGGAATGTATATTCTGAGAGTTTCAATTATATTGGATAACCGGGTACCGGGGGGTCTGTTCTGGGGGAAAACTATAATATGTGATTATTTGACTAGTTGGAGTTAAGTATTAATGTCATAGATTGGTTTAAGAATATACATTATGTATAGATACATAAATTAAATTATATCTAATATATAGATATAACAGTTAAATATTTGTAGCGAACTTTAATGTGAGCAAGGATTTAGTTAATTATTAGTATCTAACATATGGAACTTAAGTTACATATGCAACATATATATTATATAGTATCTGATCAGTCCAGAGGAACGATGGACAGGGTAAGACCGAGCTTGCGAGGGAGAATATTGTTACGGGACCAATTTATTTTATTCTTGTTTTAGTTTTATTTAATATTTGATTCTGGTTTATTTTAATTGCTTTTTGATTGTTTAAACATGTGAATTTTTGTGTGAATATGATTTATTTCTTAAATAGAAAGATTTTAATATATTATTCGCAGTTTTTAATTTTATACATATTTAATTATTTAAGATATGGCAAATTGTTTTATGATTAGCAAAAATTGTGCCAGCAGCTGCGGTTATACAATTAATCAAAGTGATTTTTATTGGGTAAATTATTGAATTTATTTAAATTGGTTATAAAATTTTAAATTTTTAGGTGAAATTTGAATTTTTTATTATTAACCTGGTATAAATTATATTATAAGATATTCTATTTTTATAAACTAGGATTAGATACCCTATTATTTAGAATTTAAATTTATTCTCTAGTATTATAAGTTATGATCTTTAAATTGAAAGGATTTGACGGTAATTTTGATCATTTTAGAGGAACCTGTTCTGTAATTGATAATCCACGATAAATTTTACCTTTAAAAATTGTTTGTATATCTCTGTCTGATGAATGTTTTATTAGGAAATTTTCGTTAATTTTTGTTGAAATTTATGTCAGGTCAAGGTGCAGCTATTTATAGGTTTGAAATGGGTTACATTTAATATTTAATTATTGGATTAAAGCGTGTATTTGTTTTATGAAATTGGATTTAGTTGTAATAGATAATATATATTATCTGTGATATATGTTCTTGGTTAAGTACACATCGCCCGTCACTCTCATTATAAGATGAGATAAGTCGTAACAAAGTAGTCCTACCGGAAGGTGGGGCTAGATTATCAAGTTAAAACCTAGGGTTAATTTTTATTTACATTAAGAATTTACTTGTGCGATTCAAGTTAACTTGAGCTTTATTTTTAATTTAATTATTTTTATTTTTAATTTAATTATTTTATAGAAATAACTTTGTTTTTAGTATCTTTTAAGGAATTAATTAATTTTTATTTATAGTTTATTTTACTGTGAAGGATTATTTTTAATATTTTGTAAGTAAAATTTATTTTTTGTACCTTTTGTATCAGGGTTTATTAATCTTTTTTAATTATTATTAAATAATCCCGAATTTGGGAGAGATATTGGCAATTGATTTTTAATGTGGAAAAATTATTATTAAATTGTTAATAGGTGTTATATGCTATTCATTCCTAAATATCTGGTTTCTTAAGAGATGAATTTAATTCAGGTTTAAAGTTTTAAAAGGTAAATTAAATTTCTTTTTAATATTTTAATCTAAAGTTAATAGGGATAAGCTTATTAATTTGTTCTATAATTCTTTATTTTTATAAATTTTAAGTAGGATTAGAAATTTCTATCATTTATTTTGTTATAATAACTAATTATTTATAATTTATTTTGTGGGAATTTAGTTTTTTATTAAGAATTTTTTTTTAATTATTTAAAAAAAGTTATAATGATAAAATTAGTAATTGTTAAAATCAGTATATATTAACTCGGCAAATATATTCTTCACCTGTTTAACAAAAACATGTCTTGATGAAATTAATATTAAGTCTAGCCTGCTCAATGATTTATATAATTAAATAGCCGCAGTATTTTGACTGTGCGAAGGTAGCATAATCATTTGTCTTTTAATTGAAGGCTTGTATGAATGGTTGGATGAGGGAATAACTTTATTTATACTGTGACATTGAATTTAATTTTTTGGTTAAAAAGCTAAAATTTTTAAATGGGACGAGAAGACCCTATAGAATTTTATTTTTCTTGTGATTGTTTTATGATGGTTATAAAATATAGTAATTACAATTTGAATTTTGTTGGGGTGACAGTGAGGTTTATTTAACTCTCATATATTTTATTTTATTTATTTGTATATATTTTGATCCTTTATTTAAGATTATTAGATTAAATTACCTTAGGGATAACAGCGTAATTTTTCTGGAGAGTTCTTATCGATGGAGAAGTTTGCGACCTCGATGTTGGATTAAAATTAGAATTAAGTGCAGAAGCTTAATTTCTAGGTCTGTTCGACCTTTAAATTTTTACATGATCTGAGTTCAGACCGGCGTAAGCCAGGTCGGTTTCTATCTTTTTGTTATATTAATATAAATTAGTACGAAAGGACCGTTTATATCAAATATTTTGTTATTTTTGAATATTATTAACTATCTTGGCAGATTAGTGCAGTAAATTTAGAATTTATTTATGTAATTTTTATTACAGATAGTATTGTACTTGTTAATTTATGTTTTAATACTTGTTTGTGTTTTAATTTGTGTATCTTTTGTTACTTTATTAGAACGTAAGGTTTTAAGATATGTTCAAATTCGTAAGGGTCCTAATAAAGTTGGCTTTATTGGCCTTCTTCAGCCTTTTTCTGATGGTATTAAGTTGTTTTTTAAGGAGCAGATTTTTCCTTATAAATCAAATAATTATATTATATATCTATCTCCTATTTTTCTTTTGTTTTTGTCTTTTTTACTTTGAATATTATTTCCTTTTTTATATAATGTTTATAATTTTAATTATGGTATTTTGTTTTTTATAGTCTGTGGGGGGATGGGAGTTTATGGAGTAATACTTTCAGGTTGGTCTTCTAATTCTAATTATGCTCTTTTAGGGAGAATTCGTTCTATTGCTCAGGTTATTTCTTATGAAGTAAGAATAATTATAATTATATTATGTATTATTATTTTTGTTTTTAGATATAATTTAACTGATTTTATATATTATCAGTCTTTATGTTGATTTGTTTTTATGTCTTTCCCTTTATTCTTTTGTTGATTATCTTCTTGTTTAGCTGAAACAAATCGAGCTCCTTTTGATTTCGCTGAAGGTGAAAGAGAGTTGGTTAGAGGATTTAATGTAGAGTATGGGAGTGGAGGATTTGCTTTTATTTTTTTGGCTGAATATATAAATATTATTTTTATAGGTCTTATAACGACTATTTTGTTTTTGGGATGTGATTTATGACATTTTATATTTTATTTTAAAATTATATTATTGGTATTTTGGTTTATTTGGGTTCGTTCGGTCTTACCCCGATTCCGTTATGATAAGCTTATATATTTAACATGAAAGTTGTTTTTACCTCTTTCTTTGAACTTTTTCTTATTTTATTTGGGAATTTTATTATGTTTAATTTATCTTTAATATTTAATTCATTAATTTAAGTGGAAGTCAATGAAAGAATTTAACTTTCGTATCATACTTTCAAAGTATATGTTTATCTAAAACTTATTGACTTAATTAATTTTTAAGTAATTTATCTCAGAATTTTATGGTGATGGGGTTGATGATGAAATATCCGAAGTATAAAACAGTTAATACTTGCCCTGTTGTAATATATGGTTCTTCTGCTGGTCGGGCTCCAATTCATGTTAATAGTAGAATGACGGTAACTATACATCAGAATAATCTTTTTCTTATTGGGTAGAATGAATTACCCTGGAAATTTCTTTTATTAGTTAATATGGGTAAAATAATAATTAGGATTGATGCTAATATGGCGATTACTCCTCCTAGTTTATTAGGAATTGATCGTAGAATTGCGTAAGCAAATAAAAAATATCATTCAGGTTGAATATGTACTGGGGTTACTAAAGGGTTAGCTGGGATGAAGTTTTCAGGATCACCTAAAGTTCGGGGCTCTAATAAGATTAATAAGGAGAATAAAAATAATGTAATTATTATTCCTATTAAATCTTTAATGGAAAAGTAAGGGTGAAAGGGTGATTTATCATAATTTGAATTTAATCCTAATGGATTATTTCTCCCTGTTTGGTGTAAAAATAATAAGTGGATAATTACTATAGCTGCTACTACAAATGGTAGAAGGAAGTGTAGGGTGAAAAATCGGGTTAGTGTGGCATTATCAACAGAGAATCCCCCTCAAAGTCATATTACTAATGTTTTTCCTAAATAAGGTACTGCTGATAATAAGTTTGTAATGACTGTAGCTCCTCATAAGGATATTTGTCCTCAAGGTAATACATATCCTAGGAAGGCAGTTCCTATAACTAAAAATAAAATAACTGTTCCAACTATTCATGTTATTTTAAGTTTATAAGATCCATAGTATAATCCTCGTCCAATATGCAGGTATAGGCAAATGAAGAACAGGGATGCTCCGTTTGCGTGAGTATATCGTATTAATCATCCATTATTTACATCTCGACAAATATGTACTACACTTCTGAAGGCTAATTCAATATTAGCTGTATAATGTATGGCTAAAAATAGTCCTCTGATAATTTGAATTATTAAACATATGCCTAATAGAGATCCAAAATTTCATCATAATGAAATGGCTGATGGTGTTGGTAAATCAATTAATGATCTATTAATAATTTTTAATAATGGATGTGTTTTTCGTATTGGTTTATTCATATATTTTAGGTTTTTATTCGTAAAGGCCCTTCTGTTACTTTTGCAACATTTGAAACTACAATTATTGAGAATAACAGATAAATAATCATTATTAGAGTTAATTTGGCATTTATAGTATCGAATACTTTAATTAATCTAATAGGATCATTATTATTATTTAAGTAATCATTTATAAATGCTCTTTTATTATTAAAATACATTGTTAAGAAAATTATTGTAAAAAAAATAATAATTATTATTATTATAGTAATAGATGTTTTAAATTTTTCGTTTGAGGCTACTCTTGCCATATAAATAAATAATACTAATGCTCCTCTTAGTATAATAATAATGATGATATATGAAAATAAGAATGATTTTAACATATACCCGATTATTGTTGAGATTACAATTGTTTGTAAAATTAATACTAATCCTATTCTTAAAGGGTGATTCATTATTAATAATATTAATGATAAGGTTATTATAAGTGAAATAAGTAAATTCAATTCAGTAAATAGTTTATTAAAAATATTAATTTTGGAGATTAAAGATAAGATTTTCTTTTTACTGAAGTTTTAAAGGTTGATTCCTATTTATGATTTACAAGATCATTGTTTTACTTTAAACTATTAAAACTAATTTTTTTAGAATATGTCATTTTTTTTAGTTTACTTAGTGGAATTGTTGTTTTTTGTTCGACTCGTAAACATCTTTTATTGTCTTTACTTAGTTTAGAATTTATAGTTTTATGTGTATTCTTTGTTTTATTTTTAACTATAATAAATTTTGGTTATGAATTTTACTTTTCATTAATTTTTCTAGTTTTTACTGTATGTGAAGGGGCTTTGGGTTTATCTATTCTGGTTAGATTAATTCGTAACCAAGGTAATGATCATTTAATAAGAATATCAATTTTGACATGATAAAATATGTTTTTATATTATTATTTTTAATCCCTCTTTTAAATAATTATTGATTAGTTATACATATATTTATATTTATATTTATAATATTTACTTTTTGTAATTATTTTTATGATTTTGTAACTCCTTTAGGAGTATTTTTTGGACTGGATATTGTTTCTTATAGTTTAATTAGTCTTTCTTATTTTATTTTATTTTTAATAATAATGGCTAGATTAAAAATTTATTCAAGTGATGATAAATCATCTGAATTTGTTATTGTATTATTATTTATAATATTATTTTTAGCTATAACTTTTGGTACAATTAATATACTTATTTTTTATATTTCTTTTGAGAGATCTCTTATTCCCACCCTTTTTTTGATCTTCGGGTGGGGATATCAGCCAGAGCGGATTTTGGCTGGTTACTATCTATTGTTTTATACCTTATTTGGTTCTTTGCCTTTATTATTGGGTATTTTTTATCTTAATTTTTATTCTAGTTCTTTAGATTTTTGGTTTATTATGGATAATAGATTAAATTTCTATTTATATGCTTCTATGATCTTGGCTTTTTTATTTAAGATACCTGTCCCCTTTTTCCATTTTTGACTTCCTAAGGCTCATGTAGAGGCACCTATTTCTGGCTCTATAATTTTGGCGGCTATTTTATTGAAAATAGGAGGTTATGGTTTAATTCGTGTTTATATATTTATTGGCTCTTATTCAGTTTTTTATAATTGATTTTGAATTAGATTAAGTTTGTGAGGAGCCTTAATGGTTAGATTTTTATGTATATTTCAGGTTGATATTAAGTCAATTATTGCTTATTCTTCTGTAGCTCATATGGCTTTAGTTATTTGTGGTATTATGGCTTATAATATATATGGTTTTGTAGGTTCATTAATTATGATAATTGGTCATGGATTTTGTTCTTCTGCTCTTTTTTGTTTAGCTAATATTGTTTATGAGCGTAGTCATAGTCGTAGATTATTTATTAATAAGGGATTTCTGGTTTTTATACCAGCTTTATCTTTATTTTGATTCCTTTTTTGTTCTAATAATATATCTTCTCCCCCTTCTTTAAATTTGTTGGGGGAGATTTATTTAATTAATTCTATTATATCTTGGGATTATATATCTTTTTTTTTATTAATGATATTGTCTTTTATAAGATGTTGTTATAGAGTTTATTTGTTTTCTATAATTAATCATGGTTACTCTTATGGTGGTTTTTTTTCTTTTAGATCTGTAAGTGTTCGTGAATATATACTGATTTTTTTTCATTTTGTTCCTCTTAATTTTATGATTTTAAATTTTGATGTATTTTCTTTATTCTTATAATTGAGGATCTAAATAGTTTAATTAGAATGATAATTTGTGGTGTTATAGGTGGAATTTGTTTTCTTTAGGTCCAATGAGTTTGTATAAAGTCTGATCTTTAATTTTGTTTTTTTTTGGTAGTTTAATGTGATTAATTGGTTTTAATTATTTGATTAATAGTTATTCTTTATTTATTGAATGGGAAGCTATTACTTTAAATTCTAATTGTTTAAGAATATCTATCTATTTAGATTGGATATCTTTATTGTTTATGGGTAGAGTTTTATTTATCTCTTCAATAGTAGTTCTCTATAGCCATTCTTATATATCTAGTGATATTTTTAAGGTTCGTTTTCTTTTTATTGTTCTTATGTTTGTTTTATCAATAATGTTTTTAATTATTAGTCCTAATTTAATTAGAATCTTATTGGGATGAGATGGTTTAGGTTTAGTTTCTTATTGTTTAGTAATTTATTATCAGAATTATAAGTCTTATAATGCGGGGATATTGACTATTTTAAGTAATCGTATTGGTGATGTTTGTATTCTTATTGGAATTTCTTGAATATTAAATATGGGAGGTTGGAATTATATTTATTATTTATCATTTTTTGATTATGGAGTTTCTTTGTGATTACTATTTCTTATTATTATTTCTGCTTTTACTAAAAGAGCTCAGATCCCTTTTTCTTCATGGCTGCCTGCTGCAATGGCAGCGCCCACTCCTGTTTCTTCTTTAGTTCATTCTTCTACTTTGGTTACTGCTGGGGTTTATTTGTTAATTCGTTTTAGTGAACTTTTATATAACTTTCCTCTTCATATTTTTTTATTAATTTCTACTTTGACTATATTTATGTCTGGGCTAGCTGCTAATTTTGAATATGATCTTAAGAAAATTATTGCTTTATCCACTTTAAGTCAACTTGGATTAATAATAAGAGTTTTATTTATAGGATTTAGATTATATGCATACTTGCATATATTAACTCATGCTTTTTTTAAGGCACTTATATTTTTATGTGCTGGTTTAATTATTCACTGTATAAATGATTCTCAAGATATCCGTCATATGGGTAATTTAATTAATTGTCTTCCTTTCACGTGCTCTTGTTTTTGTATTTCTAATTTGTCTTTATGTGGTTTTCCTTTTATGGCTGGGTTTTATAGAAAGGATTTGATTCTTGAAAGTATAATATTTGATTTTAATAATGTTTATATTTATATCTTATTTTATTTATCTATTGGGTTTACTGTTAGTTATAGACTTCGATTGATTTATTTTTGTTTTAGAGGTTCTTCTGGCTTATCTTCGGTTAATCATTTTTCTGAGGATTTTGTAATAACTTTTTCATTAATCTTTTTATCTTTTTTATCTATTTTTTCAGGGAGTTTTTTAATATGATTAATTTTTCCTTATCCTATTTTTATGTGTTTCCCTTTATTTTTAAAATTAACTCCTCTTTTATTTGTGTTTATTGGTGGTGTTTTAGGTTATAGATTAAGTATTATATCCTTATATGATAATGTTATTGGTATAATTTATAATTATTTTGTTGAGTTTGTTGGTTGTATGTGATTTATGCCTTCTTTTAGAACTTATATATTATATGATAAAGGTTTATTTTATTCTAAGATAAATTCTTCATTTATGGATCATATATGAGGGGAGTATATAATTTCTGGTTCTTTAGTTTCATTTTTTAATTATTTGAGATCTTTTTTTTCTATTTATCATTTAAATAATGTAAAAATTTATTTGGTTAGATTTATTTTTTTAATACTTTTTATATTTTTAATTTACTTAGATAGCTTAAAATTTAAAGCTTAACTCTGAAGAAGTTACTATAGGTTTAATACCTTCTAAGTATATTATTTATAAAGAATAGTTTCTTATTGTCTTATTGAAAATAAGGTGTTTTACTTTAAACTATATAAACAAGGAAAAAACGGAGTTTAACCGCTTTAAAAGATAGTTAGCAGCTTCTTTTAGATTCCTCATTTCCTTTTAATTGGATTTTAAAATCAATAATTTCATTAACAATGAAAGGCCTCTATTTTGGCTTCAATTAATTTTTTTTCTAGATAAGGGAATATTTCCTAATTTTAGGTCGAAACTAAATGTAATTTTTATTACTTCATTATCTTTTGAGGAGGACAAAAATTATTTGTATTTTTTAATTGCAAATTAAATGTTATATCTTAAACTACAACCCCTTATAACTAACTAACTCCATTTGGCTCATTCTAGTACACCATTATTTCATTCATGGAATAATCCTACAATTAAAATAATAATGAATATTATAATAGTAATTAGTCATGTTCTGGATATTCTTCATTTTATAGTGATAATAATTGGTAATATGATTGCGATTTCAATATCAAAGATTAAGAATAATACAGCGATTAGAAAGAATTGAATGGAGAAAGGCGATCGTGCTGATCTTTTAGGGTCAAATCCACATTCGAATGGTGAGGATTTTTCTCGGTCCTTTTTTCTGAATTTTGAAATTACTGAACATGCAATTATTAATCCGGTTGTGATAATTATAGCTGTAATTATTGATGTAATAATTATATATATTATCTTTTCTTACTTTAAGATCTTTTGATTGGAAGTCAAATATATTTATTATTATACTAAAAAGATTTGATTTATCTACCTCATCAGTAAATTGAAATATATAGGAATAATCATACTACATCAACAAAATGTCAATATCAGGCTGCTGCTTCAAATCCAAAGTGATGATTGGCTGAAAAATGACATTTAATGTGTCGTAATAAACAAACTCTTAGGAAAATTGTTCCAATAATTACGTGTATACCATGGAAACCTGTTGCTATAAAGAAACAGGACCCGTATACTGAGTCTCTAATACAGAATTTAGCTTCTATATATTCATAAGCTTGTAGGATTGTAAAGTAAATCCCTAGGATTACAGTTAATATTAATCTTTTAGTAACTTCTGAGTACTTATTAGATATAAGTCTATGATGGGCTCATGTTACTGTTATGCCTGAACATAGCAGGATTATTGTATTTAATAGTGGAATTTCTATTGGATTAAATACTTCAATTCCTTTTGGAGGTCAAATTATCCCAATTTCTACTGTTGGAGCTAATCTTCTGTGGAAAAATCCTCAGAAGAATGATAAGAAGAAAAATACTTCAGAAATAATAAATAAAATTATTCCAATTTTTAATCCATTGGTTACTTTAATGGTGTGATGTCCTTGAAATGTTGCTTCTCGAATAATGTCTCGTCATCATTGTAATATAGTTATTAAAATGATTGCTACACCTAAATAAAATAGGTATATTTCGTTTTTGTGGAATCAAAGGACTATCCCGGAAGTTAGTGTTATGGCTCCAATTGAACCAGTTAAAGGTCATGGTCTATAGTTTACTAAATGATAAGGGTGATTTTTATGTATTTTCATATTAATGTGTTACTTCTCTAGAGTATAAAGTTGTTAGGACTGAAAATACATATGCTTGAATGATTGCTACTGCTGCTTCGAATATTATTAATCCTATTTGTGCTGCTACAATGAATATTAATACAATGTTATTTACATCTAATGATTTATTTCCTAATAGTCTTATTAATAAGTGCCCTGCAATTATGTTAGCAGTTAATCGAACTGCTAATCTTCCAGGTCGAATAATATTTCTAATTGTTTCAATTATTACTATGAATGGTATAAGTAAGGCTGGCGTACCTGTAGGTACTAGGTGGGCAAATATATTATTAGTATTTTGAGTTCATCCGTATAATATTATTCTTATTCATAAAGGTAAAGCTATTGTTAATGAATATGTTAGATGTCTTGATCTTGTGAAAATGTAAGGTATTAATCCTATAAAATTATTTATAAAAATAAATGTAAATAAAGATACTCTGATTAATGTTATTCCTCCAGCTCTTCCTCCTAATAGTAATTTAAATTCTTCATGTAACTTTTTGCTAATTCTATGGAATAGAACTTGTGTTCGGTTTGGTATTGCTCAGAAAAAGTATGGGATAAGAATTAATCTTATAAATGTTCTTATTCAATTTAGAGAATATCTTATTGAAGTTGAAGGGTCAAAAGTAGAAAATAAATTTGTTATCATGATCAGTTTGATTGTTTAATTGTTTTTTTTATTATGTTGTTTGTATTTTTATTTAAATTATTATTTGTATAAAAGACGAGGATAGCTACAATAAATAATGTAATTGTAAATGTAATATATAATAATTCTCATCATAGAGGAGCTATTTGTGGTATTAAGAATTATTATTTGGATAATAATTTTAACTTGACAAGTTAATGTTTTATTTTAAACTAAATCCTTGCTCATTAAGAGTATATTTTACTTACTATAATTTGGTTTAAGAGACCAATGCTTAAAATTTCAGCCACTTAATGATTATATTGAATTAATTCACTTTAGAAAATTTTCTGTAGTTGTGCTTTCAATTGCAATTGGTATAAATCTGTGGTTTGCACCACAAATTTCTGAGCATTGACCATATATTAATCCTGGTCGATTTATATTAATAGTGCCTTGATTTAAACGACCCGGTACAGCGTCAATTTTGATTCCTAATGAAGGGACAGCTCATGAATGTAGAACATCTGCTGCTGTAACCACTACTCGTGTTTGTGTATTTATAGGTAACACTGTACGGTTATCCACATCTAATAAACGGATTTCTCTTGGTGATAGATCGTTTGTTGGCTTTATATATGAGTCGAATTCTGTGTTTCTAAAATCTGAATATTCATATCTTCAATATCATTGATGCCCAATTACTTTTAATGTAATTGATGGTGAATTAATTTCATCAATTATATATAGTAGTCGAAGTGAAGGTAATGCGATAAAAATTAATGTAATAGCTGGTAATATTGTTCAAATTAATTCAATTGTTTGTCCTTCAAGTAGATACCGATTGATGTAAACATTTTTCATTATTGATAATATAATATATCTAACTATTATAGTAATTATTGATAAAATTATTACAGTATGATCATGAAAGAATGTAAGTTGTTCTATTAATGAAGAGTTTGCGTCTTGGATTATTTTATTTCCTCATGTTGCTATTTCTAATAAAAGAATAATTTCTTTATATATGAATCTTAAATTCATTGCACTAATCTGCCATATTAGAATAATGAAGATATTAAAGGAATTTCGTCATATGAATGTTCAGCTGGTGGATTCTTTTGTAATCACTCGATTCTGGATGATATATTTTCGTTAAAAATGATTATTCGTTTTGATGTGATACTTTCTCATAAAATTATAATAAATATAATAATTCTAATTATTGATATGATTCTTCCAATTGAAGAAATAATATTTCATCCTGTGTATCTGTCAGGATAATCTGAATATCGTCGAGGTATCCCTCTTAATCCTAAAAAGTGTTGAGGGAAGAATGTAATATTAACTCCTAGGAATATTGTTAAGAATTGGATTTTTAGTCATTTGGGATTTATTGTTAATCCAGTAAATAATGGGAATCATTGGATAAATCTTCCTATAATTGCGAATACTGCTCCTATTCTTAATACATAGTGGAAATGGGCTACTACATAATAGGTATCGTGGAGAATAATGTCAATTGATGAATTAGCTAAAATTACTCCTGTAAGACCTCCAATTGTAAATAAAAACACAAATCCTAAAGCTCATATTATTGAAGGGGAATAATTTATTTTAACTCCGTGTATTGTTGCTAATCATCTAAAAATTTTAATTCCTGTGGGAACAGCAATAATTATTGTTGCTGATGTAAAATATGCTCGTGTGTCAACGTCTATCCCTACAGTGAATATATGGTGAGCTCATACAATAAACCCTAAAATTCCAATTGCTAGTATTGCATAAATTATCCCAATGTTCCCAAATGTTTCGTTTTTACCTCTTTCTTGTCTAATAATGTGTGAAATTAGACCAAATCCTGGTAAAATTAAAATGTATACTTCCGGGTGTCCAAAAAATCAAAATAAATGCTGGTATAAAATAGGGTCTCCTCCTCCTGAAGGATCGAAAAATGATGTATTAAAATTACGGTCTGTTAAAAGTATTGTAATAGCACCGGCTAGTACTGGTAGAGATAATAATAGTAATAGAGCTGTAATTCCTACTGATCATACAAATAAAGGGATTCGTTCTGGAGTTATTCCAGCGGGCCGTATATTAATAATTGTTGAAATAAAATTGATTGCTCCTAAGATTGATGAAACTCCTGCTAAATGAAGTGAAAAAATTGCTAGATCTACTGAAGCCCCTCTATGAGATAAATTACTTGATAGAGGAGGATAAACTGTTCAACCAGTTCCTGCACCTGATTCTGCTAATCTACTTATTATTAGTAATGTAAGTGATGGAGGTAATAACCAAAATCTTATGTTATTTATTCGTGGGAAGGCCATATCAGGGGCTCCAATTATTAAAGGTACTAATCAATTGCCAAAACCTCCAATTATAATAGGTATTACTATAAAAAAAATTATAATAAAGGCGTGTGCTGTAACTACTACATTGTAAATTTGATCATCCCCAATAAATCTTCCGGGTTGACCTAATTCAATTCGAATGATTAGTCTTATTGCTGATCCTACTATTCCTGCTCATATACCAAATAGGAAATATAAGGTTCCAATATCTTTGTGATTTGTTGAATATAATCATTTATTCAATTGATAAAGTGGCTGAAATTTTAGGTAATAAATTGTAAATTTATTTATGGTTGTTTAAACCCTTTATCATTTTAGAGCTTGAGCTTTATAGTCAAATAATTATGATATTAGACTGCAATTCTAAAGTAGGTGAACACCTAAAGCTTACAGCAGTTGCTGCATTTTTAACTTTGAAGGTTAATAGTTTAATTTAACTTAAAGCTTTTTAAAGTTTAAATTATATCAAATAATAATATGATTGGTATTCTTAAATTAATGATTATTCTTACTCTTGTAATAAAATTTTTATTATCTCTTATTATTCATTTTGTTGAAGATCTAAAAGATAGAAATATATTGGTTATAGTTCGTATATAATACATCAATGTTAATAATCTAAATCCAACTAGTCAAATAATCACATATAATTCTTTTTCGTCAATTATGTTCTTAATGGTCATTCATTTTGGTAAAAATCCAATGAATGGAGGTAATCCTCCTATTCTTATTATTATTATAAATATATTGAATTTTTCAGTGTTTGTTAAATTAATGCTATTTACCTGATTAATAAAATATATTTTATATATATTAAATAATTTGCATAATATAATAACCATAATTCTATAAATAAATATATAAATTATTCATAGATTTATTTTTTTATTAATAGCTATAATTCATCCTAAATGATTAATTGATGAAAATCCTATTATTTTACGTAAAGAAATTTGATTTATCCCTCCTACTGCTCCTACTATAGCAGATATTATAATAGAAATATTTATAATATATGAATTATTATTAATATTACTTATTATTATAAGAGGAGCTATTTTTTGTCATGTTATTAGTATAGCACATTTAATTCAATTAATTTTTGATATAATTTCTGGAACTCATATATGGAATGGGGCAGCTCCTAATTTAATTAGTAATCTAATGGTGATAGTAACATAAATTAGGTAATTTGGAATGATAAATTTTATTATATTAATAAGAACTATACTAATTAATAGTATTCTTCTCATTCTTTGAATTAAAAAATATATTATTGCGGCCTCCGTTCTTGATTTATTAGATTCTTTTAAAATTAAAGGGATAAATGACATTATATTTAACTCTAATCCAATTCATATGCTAATTCAATTTCTAGCAGATAAAGTGATTATTGTTCTTAGCAATATGATTATTAGAAATACTCAATTACTCTTTTTAATTAGAGAGGAGGGGATTGTTACCCCTATAAGCAGGGTATGAACCTAATAGCTTTATTTAGCTTACCTTTCTTATTATATTTAAGTGTTTGGTGCATGGGAAATTTTGATTTTCTCGGGCATGGTTTAATTCCATGAAATATAATAAGAGTATAATCATACATAATCTATTCTATCAAAATAGCCCTTTTAATCAGGCATCTTATT